CGAGTTTATTCAATTAATACAATACCAATCAATCTAAGTAAAATAAAATATAAGTAGAATAAACAAGCTTAATCCCTTGTTTGTTATTTTATTTGTTAATAGAGTTCGAATGAAAACCACCCCATGGAACATAATGTAAAAATTTTATATTTCTAGATCCAATTTCTTCATTTATTTACTTGATTTTTTTTCTATCTATCTTATATGACCATCTTATATGAAGAAAATATCAATAAAATTGATAATAAAAAAAATTCGTAAATAGGTATGAGTAGAACAAGAGGGGGGGGAAAGAAAAAATTATACAAAACTATATACAATTCCCCCACACCCTCTTTTTTGTTGTATTTCATTAATTGAAATTCGTTTGATTAAGGCGAAGCTCCGTAAAAACTCCCGCCTTCGTTGAAATATCATGAACAGTTCCTGTAGATTGAGCGCCTGTTTCAAGGAAATATTGAATCGCAGGAACATTTAAATAGGTTTGATTATTTATCGGATCATAAAAACCCACTTTCCGAAGATCTCTTCCTTCTCTTCGGGATCGAACATCAATTGCAACGATTCGATAAACGGCTCATTGGGATAGATGTAGATGAACAACCCCCCCCCCTTAGAAACGTATAAGAAGTTTTCCCCTCGTACGGCTCAAAAAAAATGATTATAAGTTCTGTTTATATATAGAATTATAATTCTAATGTCAAATAGATCAGATGCATAAAGTTATCAAATCCATTAGACATTTAAGTCCCTTTTTTCTTTCCCGAAAAAAAAAGAATAATTCGTACTCTCATAACTCAAGTCTCATAACTCAAGTTGGATAACTCTCAAATATCTCAAAGAAAATCCCTTAGGCATTTCATTTATTGAGTGGTCTCGAACCCCTTTTTATTTGTCTCGTTTAGAACCTATTTTGATTCTTCATTCTGATCTAGTTGTTGAGACAATTGAAAAGGGGATTTCCTTGTTCCAGGATCCTTTATCTTTGCCTTGAATCATTGGGTTTAGACATTACTTCGGCGATCGTTAATCATTTCAAAATGGCAGCAACATACCCCTTATTTGTGATTTCTTTATATCAAAGAATCATATGAACAGTTGATTACCGCGTGATACACTTTTGATCGAAAGAGTTTTCCCAATTCCGACAAATTTTCCCTTTGGATTTGAAAATTGATCGAATTTGATCCTTTCGATTTATATATCAAAAATATACTTACGAAGTTATTCCAACTTATTGATTGGAACTAACCCTAGACTCTTGCCCCTGAGAAATGAATCAATACTTTCGACTCGAGCTCCATCATATAATATACTATTTACATTACAACCCTTACTTTGGGGTGTAGTGGAACCGAACAAACGATGTCGAGCCCAGAGCACCTTCATTGCTCTAATAAAATAAATGTAAAAAAAAAATGGCGGATGTTAAAATCCACAGCGGATCGTGTCCTTCAAGTCGCACGTTGCTTTCTACCACATCGCTTCAAACGAAGTTTTACCATAACATTCCTCTAGTTTTACGCCAGTATGTAATTGATTCAATTATGGAATCATGAATAGTCATCGGTTCAGTCGGTACATAGTAAAGTAATCTATACTTTTTCCTTCTATATGAAGAGGTCATCTCTGAAGAAGTCTCCGGAAAACTTCAATTTAATTCCTTGTCCGAATGCAATATATTTTTTTTTTATTTCAATTTATTTTATAAATAAATTGAAATAAAAAAAAAAAGAAGTTCTTTTTGAATCTGCATTGCATCTTGAAGTGACTCGATAGGATTGATTCGCCAATCTCATACTTCGTCGAGTACCAAGGACTCATAAGAAAAAAAATCTTTAATTGAAAAAATTTCCTATCTCGACATCACTATTTGAATAAAGTTTTACTAAGAACTACATTTGATCATCATAAGAGAGGAAAAATTCATATTCGGATTGAACCATCAATCATTTAAAAGAGATAGATCACAAATCGAATTCATTTTTGTCGTGGAGTGAATAAAAAAAACTAATAACTAATGTAGAGGAAAATTGAGGTTGTTATTCTTTCATTTTATTCTGTTATTCTTTCATTTTATTCTGAAAGATACAATCCGAATCGAAAGAGAAAGAATAGGAGATTTACGTATCTATCAGATAGACTGAACAATTGTCTCATTGGAAGTAATTATGGATATTCTATATTAAATATTTAACATTAAAGTTTTAAGGTAAAGGATTGCAAATCTTTTTCAAAAAAAAAAAAATCGAAAGAAAAAACGCTATCCCTGAACTAGAATGATAACAATACATATAAGCATTCCCTCATTTTCGGCGTACTTTCTTTGACTTGAGGTTCAATAATCTTTTTCGAAAGTAAAAGTAAAGTGAAGCGGATGTATGAATCACCCCCGTCTCAATTGTTAGATAGATTTACAATTCGTATCAAAATGTTTCGAATTCACAGAGAATAATGGGGCTGCCTTATTTACGAGATGGGGAATATAGAGGCTTGCACATTTAGATTTAGAATACATCATTGTGAAAATTGAAATAGATAGGAGGTGTAATTCTAAACACCTAACTTAAATATGAATATGAGGGGGATAGTCATACGATGAAAGGCCTGTTCAACTTTTTTTTGAATTAAAACTCTTGTGGTCTATGTTCCCCTCTTATCTGTATCACAAATGGATTTAGTTCCATTTGCGTGTTATTTGAACTCAAATAATTTGTATTTATAAAAAAGATATGATTCTTCTCTGAATCATTAAAATAAGAATCACATTTTATTCAATATTATACTCTTAAACGTTAGTTGAAAAAAGGCAATCGTTATTCTTATATACCTTATATATACCTTATGTTTTATATATCTTATATTTAAAGAAATATATTTCAATGAATAACCTTATATTATATTATTAGTTTAATATAATCTATATAATAATCTATATATTTTTATTATTTTAATGAAAAATTCTGATATATATTTCCTAATATATATTAATATATATATATGATTTCTTATATGATGGGTATACTCTGGGACGGAAGGATTCGAACCTCCGAATAGCGGGACCAAAACCCGTTGCCTTACCACTTGGCCACGCCCCATTTTGATTTCTATTCGATACTAATCAAACTAATATTGGTATTGGTTGTTCGTCAATTCCAGTCCAAATATCTATGGAATAGATTAGATTGTTTCTAGGATTTTGACACGTGTAGATATAAACTTAAACTGAATTTATTGATCATTACATATAATTAAATTAAGATATTGTATGAAAGTATGATTTCTTCTATTCTCTTTTGCGAATTGAAGAATTTTTGATTGGGTGAGGTCAAAGAAGGATTTTTTGGTCTACCTTAACCTTACTTTCTTCATTTTTCCCTTGTATCAATAACATATTTCTAACTCAATCAAAATACAATTATCTCCAAGCAAAAAATGTTTGTTATGCTTAATATCTTTAGTTTGATCTGGATCTGTATTAATTCTACCCTTTATTCGAGCAGTTTTTTCTTCGCCAAATTACCCGAGGCCTACGCTTTTTTGAATCCAATCGTAGATGTTATGCCAATAATACCTCTTCTCTTTTTTCTCTTGGCCTTTGTTTGGCAAGCTGCTGTAAGTTTTCGATGAGATCTTTAATACTACCCTAGAAAAATGAAGGATTGATTCAAAAAAAATGCTAACAATTGATAAGATCAGATAAATCTTACAGTATGAACCCTCGATTCAAACATTGAAATTCTTGAATATCCGCAAAAAATCTGGATCACCCCATTTCCTCATTCTTATTCTTACCTTTTTTCATTGAAAGACACTTTATCAATCGAGTCCCTCACAATTAGATATTGTGATTATGAAAGAAAATTTTTTGAAATGAAAAATTCGACTCTTATTACAATGGAGAATCTATTCTCTTTTTTTCCTCCCCCAAAAAATGATCTTGGAGATTGTGTAATGCTTACTCTTAAACTCTTTGTTTACACGGTAGTGATATTCTTTGTTTCTCTCTTCATCTTCGGATTCCTATCTAATGATCCAGGACGTAATCCTGGGCGTGAAGAATAAAAAATACGGTTTTTCATTTTCTGCACTTGATTTTTAAACGTTCTTAGGAGTTTCTCTATTCCCCATGTTTTTTTTTCACTTTATTTTCACTATTATAATAGTGAAAATAAAGTGAAAAAAAAAAAAGGGGGGGGGGGGGTTCGATAAATTCGAAATAGAAATTCAAAATTAAATAAAATACCAAATCATCAACGGAAACGGAAAGAGAGGGATTCGAACCCTCGGTACGAATAACTCGTACAACGGATTAGCAATCCGACGCTTTAGTCCACTCAGCCATCTCTCCCAATCCCAATTGAAAAAGGATAATTACTATGTTAGATTACACAACAAGTAAGTCTTGAAAAAAGCCTTTCGTTATCTCGTTATTACTTTATTATTTTGATTATTTCCATTATCAATTCTAGATAATAAATATATAAAAGTCATATATCTATTCTAATTAATATAGAACTAGTTAATATATAACATAACTCACTTTTATCAGCAATTCAAAATCCATTTATATTTATAATTTATATAACTAAAAAAATAAAGCGCTCTAAACAAGAATCAAAAGGGAAAAGAGATATCTCGAAAAAAAAAAAAGAATACCTCTTTTTTTTTCTTTCGATTTCGTCCGAAAGGGCCTTTTGAATCATAGATAAAATGATTTATTTGATTTGATTTGAAAAACAAAAATGCTTGTTCTTGTTAATGCTTGTTCTTGTTAATGCTTGTTCTTGTTATGGAAACAACAATCAGAAGAAGGACTATTATCATTCCTAGGATATAGAATCAAAGTCTCATTTCTTATTTTATTATTCTTTCTTTTCGTTGATTTACATTTCGATTAAAAAAAAAAAATGGCATTACGGATTCTTGCACAATGCCTTTTTATGTTCTAACTTAAGTAGTTTTGTCGAGACGTATTTGTCAAAACTCCTCCAGCAAAA